TTATTCAAACAACTATTCAGAGTTCCTAGAGCTCCTTGTAAGGCTTGTTGAAAAACGCGTTGTCTGACTTGATTAATCGCTCTTTGTTGTTCAAACTGAATGGTTTCATTTTTGTAATTTTCTAATCGTTCCAAATTCTTATAAGTTGAATTTATCAAATTCAATTTTTCTCGTTCTATCTCGGAGTATCCATTCACTCGAAACTCATCCGCTTCCATTTTTACTTTCCGTAAGCGCGCCTTGGCTTTTTCCAGTTTTTCAATGGCCCCCCCGCGTAGCTCTTCTGAATTTCGAATAGTACTCAAGATTCTCTGTTTTCGATTATCTAATAAATCATTTAATGAAAGTAGATTATCTTCGCATTAATTTCAAAAATTCCATGATCTCTTCCCGAACCAAACATGAATCTTTCGATTCATTTGGCTCTCACGCTCACTTACTTATGGGTAATTCCCATATCTATTTTTTTTTATGTAATGAGCTTATCCTCTCTTCTCTGTTCGGATTCCAAAATATTGAAAGGGATCATTGATCCGAGACCAGAATATTCGGAGGACTCTTCCGACCAGACAAAAAATCTGTAATTATCGGCAAGGTTGTTTCTTTTTTTTTTTCTTCAAATCCAAAAAATTCCGCTTACTTTATACTTATACATAGGTCGTCGATTCCGCATTGGATAAAAAGGGATGGGATTCCATTCCCGTTTTTCCAGTAAAGGGTTCAAATCATTTTATCAATATGAGTGTTCTATATCGGATAAAATGCAACTATTCATTTTGAAACCATCTCCATACTAATTAATATGGTGGTAGAAAGAGCACCACTGTTGCGCCCGAACTTCAAACAATTTAGCTTTAACCATGTTTTGTTTAGGGTCCCACATTATTGGTTGATAGAGAATCAAAGTTTATTTACCAATGAATCACGAAATGCTATGGTTCGTACATATGATTTCTGAATTTATTCAGAAGTAATTCGCGAGATCGTGCACCTTTCTTTCCTAATTATAAAGAATAAAGTGCAGCTGGTTAGATCCAGCTTATTCTTGAAATAAACAACTCGCACACACTCCCTTTCCAAAAAAAATCAATACACCAAGGACTACACTTAGATTTATTGGATTTGTTGCTAAAATATCGGTATTAAATCCGAAACTCCCGGCGGATGGCCAGCGACCCAAGGAAACGAAAGAATCGGTTACATTTTTCATAGGATCTCCTCTTATAGATAGGACTGACTAAATCGAACAGAGTTCGTTTTGTATTACTTCGTCCTTTTTGATTTTATTTATTTTTTTAATTCTTTTTATTTCAATAATAAAATTGAAATACTTGTTAAATTTGGATCCCAGGTCGCATATCAATTGCGAAATACCTCGTTTGTTGCAACGCTTCCTAAAAAAGAAAAAGAAAGGGGGTTCCATTGGACCGAGAACGGGAAGGAAGAAAGCGAGTGGATCCGCTAATTCCTGATCCGCAAATTAGTCCTTCCCACGGGGTATTATCTCAATGAATACGTTAAAGTAGGAGTGAAATCTTGATATAATATAATTCGAAAAATCAAACGAAGCGGCAAGGTAATAAAATAAGAAAGACAAAACAAAAACTTTACAAATTTATAGGATTAAATTAAACAAAGGGATTTGCAAATAAAAGTGCTAATGCCACGACCAGTCCGTAAATTGTTAAAGCTTCCATAAAAGCCAGACTAAGCAATAAAGTACCTCGTATTTTACCCTCTGCCTCTGGTTGTCTTGCGATACCTTCTACAGCTTGGCCTGCAGCAGTACCTTGACCAACTCCAGGTCCAATAGAAGCCAACCCTACAGCCAATCCAGCAGCAATAACGGAAGCAGCAGAAATCAGTGGATTCATGGTAAGCTCCTCGCATAAAAATAAAGAAATGGTTAATGATACAAGCAACCAATGAATAATGACTTATTATTTTATTCCATTACTAAGATCCACCCAATCTCCATTACTAAGATCCACCCAATCCAGTCGAAATAACTATGAACTACAAATTAAAGTAATGAATGAGATTATTGAATTGTATAATATAAGCAAAACTGCTTCGATCTCGCGTTTTCCTATCCATTGAGTCTTTGCTTGATTTCAATAGTTCATATATAACTAGTAAATATCTAATATCACATATACATGGCTTTCTTCCATAACGTAAACCAAAAATTCACATCTTATATTCAACCCGATTCTAGAATTATTCTTTGAAACATACAGAAGAGTTGGCTTATAGCCATTAAATAACATATACCCAGTTTGACCCCATCCCTAACCCATTCATTTTTTTATGAATCTCGTTTGTAAGGTTTCCTTTTCTTTATCATTATCCCGATCCCACATTAATACAAGCATGAATACAAACTGACGAATTCATTAGTCTGACTCCTTACATATTAATACAATATCCATATTTGATTTGAGATCCAATTGCATGCAATTAATTCGAATTTTGATCAATCATAGAATTGACTGAAATCAACTGAAATGGGATGGGAATAGTTTCATAGAACATTTTTTTTATCGCACATCGGAATCGGATAACAATCTTTATCTTATCCAAATTATGATTAGGTATGAATCGTAATCAATATTGTGATTGACTGAACAAATAGAAATAGAATATTGGGGGAGTATCACATAAGTGGGCCTAACGGAAATCTTAGGAAAAAGATCTTATCTTATAGATCTTGTTCATTCCTTTTTGTTGACAATTGAATTCCAAAACAAAAAATCGTAATCTTTTTTATTTTTTACTAGTACTCTAAATCATATATATACCCTTGTATCTATTCTGTTCCAAAATAGCTTAAACCGCCTATACAATACATTGCGTTGGTATAAATAAAAAAAAGCATATTTTGAAAAAGATAGTCAATGATGACCCTCCATGGATTCCCCTATATAAGCCGCGGCTAAAGTTGCGAAAATAAGAGCTTGAATACCACTTGTAAATAATCCAAGGAACATGACAGGTATAGGAACTACTGAAGGTACTAAAGAAACAAGAACAACAACTACTAATTCATCAGCCAATATATTACCAAAAAGTCGAAAACTAAGCGATAAGGGTTTTGTGAAATCTTCTAGGATGTTAATTGGTAAAAGTATTGGAGTTGGTTGAATATATTTACCGAAATAACCCAATCCCTTTTTTGTAAGACCTGCGTAGAAATATGCTACTGACGTAGGTAAAGCTAAAGCAACAGTAGTATTTATATCATTCGTGGGTGCGGCTAACTCCCCATGAGGTAACTGTATGATTTTCCAGGGTAAAAGAGCACCCGACCAGTTGGAAACAAAAATAAATAAGAACATAGTTCCAATAAAAGGAACCCATGGACCATATTCCTCTCCAATTTGAGTTTTGCTCAAGTCTCGAATGAATTCAAGGACATATTCGAAGAAATTCTGACCGCCGGTCGGAATGGTTTGTGGATTCCGAACAGCTATAGTAGCGGAACCTAATAAGATAGCAATTACGAACCAAGAAGTAATAAGTACTTGGGCATGGACTTGGAAACCTCCTATTTGCCAATAGAAATGTTGGCCTACTTCTACACCGGATATATCGTATAACCTTTTTAATGTGTTGATGGAACATGGTAGAACATTCATATTGCTTGCCCTCTGACAGAAATAGAACTTAAAAAGGAATTATTTTGATTCAACTATCTCTTTATCGATTCGCCAACTTTAACATTTTGGATACCAAGTAATTACATAATATCCCCGGTCATTTTTATCTCTTTTTTTATATTCAAGATCTAGTATAGTAACCGATTCCATAAATCGATGGAATTCACGAAGTAATTGACTTATCTTATTATTAATCAACGATTTCTTATATAGCTATAACTATAACGACCCTCACAAATTGCAGATACTAATTTGTTAAGAATTAATCGAATTGAAGCTATAGCGTCATCATTGGCGGGAATCGAAATATCTGCAAGATCTGGGTCACAATTTGTATCGATTAAACAAATTGTTGGAATTCCCAAAGTAACACATTCTCGAAGAGCCGTATATTCTTCTTGCTGATCAACGATGATTACAATATCAGGCAACCCCGTCATATATTTGATGCCACCCAGATATGTTTGCAAGTGAGATAATTGTCTCTTCAACATTGCTGCATCTCGTTTCGTAAGACGGTTGAGTCTTCCCGTCTTTTGTTCCGCTCTCAAGTCCCTGAACTTCTGAAGTCTTGTTTCTGTAGTGGACCAATTCGTTGACATACCACCGAGCCATTTTTTATTAACATAATGACATCGAGCCCTTATTGCAGCCGATGCTACTGAATCAGCTGCTTTATTTTTTGTACCAACGATTAAGAATTGTTTTCCCCTACTTGCTGCATCAAAAACTAAATCACAAGCTTCTGATAAAAAACGAGCAGTTCTAGTAAGATTTATAATATGAATACCTTTACGCTTTGCAGAGATGTAAGGTGCCATTCTAGGATTCCACTTCCTAGTACCATGACCAAAATGAACTCCTGCTTCCATCATCTCTTCCAAATTTATGTTCCAATACCTTCTTGTCATTTCTTGCCACACTTCCTCTTTTTTTACGAGTTGCCCTGAAATAAAAAAATTGTTCCGATGGAACCTTTCTAACGGAGATTGAGCGGTAATACATGGTCCAAGCCATTAATTCCTTTCTATTTTTTTTAACATTTTACCAAACCAAAAGAAGGGACCTTAATAAATTAGAAATTAAAAGGATGAATTCGCTCTTAGGAATCAGTAAATCCTGTAAATGATTGTTCTGATGTATCGTGGAAATTTTTTGGGAAGCAAGAATCCAATAATTTTTTGTGGTGGAACAAAATATCTCTCGTGCCCCCCTCGAATAGATTCTTCTTTTCGATTTCCAAAGAAATGTTGCTGTGTTGGCTTAAACGGTGCACTAATCCTTTGAATCCGGTACCAACAGGTATCATACCCCCCAGAACAACATTTTCTTTCAGGCCTT